ATGGTGGCCCTCCATGGATTCACCTATATAAGCCGCGGCTAAAGTTGCAAAAATAAGAGCTTGGATACCACTTGTAAATAATCCAAGGAACATGACAGGGATAGGAACCACTAAAGGTACTAACGAAACAAGAACAACAACTACTAATTCATCAGCTAATATATTTCCAAACAGGCGAAAACTAAGTGATAAGGGCTTTGTGAAATCTTCTAAGATGTTAATAGGTAAAAGGATTGGAGTTGGTTGAATATATTTCCCGAAATAAGCTAACCCTTTTTTAGTAAGACCCGCATAGAAATATGCCACTGACGTGAGTAAAGCCAAAGCAACCGTAGTATTTATATCATTCGTGGGTGCGGCTAACTCCCCCTGAGGTAATTGTATGATTTTCCAAGGTAAAAGAGCGCCCGACCAATTAGAAACAAAAATAAAGAGAAACATAGTTCCAATAAAAGGAACCCAAGGACCGTATTCTTCTCCAATTTGAGTTTGACTCACATCTCGAATGAATTCAAGGACATATTCGAAGAAATTCTGAACGCCGGTCGGAATGGTTTGTGGTTTCCGAACAGCTAGCGCAGCGGAACCTAATAAGATAGCAATTACAACCCAAGAAGTAATCAGTACTTGGCCGTGAACTTGGAAACCCCCGATTTTCCAATAGAAATGTTGGCCTACTTCCACACCGGATATCTCGTATAACCCTTTTAGTATGTTGGTGGAACCTGATAAAAGATTCATATTGCTCTCTGACAAAAAGAAAACTTTAAACGCAATTATTTTGATTCAACCATCTTTTTCTTGACTTAACTACTTGAATCGTATATTTGGAATACCAACTAATCACACTCTATGCCCAGTTCTTTTTATCTCGTTTTTGAGATTCAGAAATAGTAAGCGATTCGATAAATCTATGAGGGTTCCGAAACGACATAAGTTCTTTTTCTTCTTATTAATTACGGATTTATTAGAGACTCAGAACGGCCCTCACGAATTGCGAATACTAATTTGTTAAGAATAAATCGGAGGGAAGAGATAGAATCATCATTCGCTGGAATCGAAATATCTGCGAGATTGGGGTCACAATTTGTATCGATTAAACAAATTGTTGGAATTCCTAAAGTGATACATTCCCGAAGGGCCGTATATTCTTCGTGCTGATCAACGATGATTACAATATCGGGTAAGTCTGTCATATATTTAATCCCGCCAAGATATCTTTGCAAGTGAGATAATTGTCTTTTCAAGATGGCCGCATCTCTTTTTGGAAGACGATCCAGTCTTCCTGTTTTTTGTTTGGTTCTCAAGTCTCTAAACTTCTGAAGTCTCGTTTCTGTAGTCGACCAATTCGTTAACATCCCGCTGAGCCATTTTTTATTAACATAATGACACCGAGCCCTTATTGCAGCCCGTAATACTGAATCAGCTGCTTTTTTTTTAGTGCCAACAATTAAGAATTGTTTTTTCCTACTGGCTGCATCAAAAACCAAATCACAAGTTTCTGATAAAAAACGAGCAGTTTTAATAAGATTTGTAATATGCCTACCTTTACGCTTTGCAGAGATATAAGGTGCCATTTTAGGATTCCATTTTCGAATATCATGGCCAAAATGAACTCCCGCTTCCATCATCTCTTCCAAATTTATGTTCCAATATCTTCTTGTCATTTCTCCCCACACTCCTCCCTCTTTTTGTTTGTTGAAAAAAACAAAAAGAGACGAGGTACCCTGAAAAAAAGTGTTCCGATGGAACCTTCCCTTCTACCAGAGATTGGCCCGAAAGACAGGGCCAAGCCGTTCTTCTTTTCTATTCGTTATTATTTTGATTACTCTTACCAAATCAAATGACTGGATCAAATCCAAATATCGATCCTTTTAAACTCAAAAGGGCGAATCTGCTCTTAGGAATCATTAAATACTAGAAATGATTGTTCTGATGTATCGTGGAAATTCTTTGAAAGGAAAGAATCAAATAAGGTTTTGTGGTGAACTAAAATATCTCTCATTTCCCCCTCGAATAGATTCTTCTCTTTTATTTCCAAGGGAAGATGCTTATGTTGCTTTGGAGGGTGCACTAATCCTTTGCCTTTGAATCCAGTACCAACCGGTATCATTCCCCCCAGAACAACGTTTTCTTTCAGGCCTTTCAACCAATCGATACGACCCCGGAGAGCCGCTTTTGCTAAAACTCGAGCAGTTTCCTGAAAACTCGCTTCAGATATGAAACTTTGAGTATTCAGAGACGCTCTGGTTATTCCCAATAAGACAGCTCGGTAACAGATCGCTTCTTCCAAAGCGCGTCCCATTCGTTCCGCTCGCAACAATCCAACGAGTTCTCCGGGTAAAAAAACATTAGACAGTCCGTCTTCTGAAACCAACACTTTGGAGGTTATTTGACGGACAATAATTTCGATATGCCTATTATGTATCTGCACGCCCTGGGATCGATAAACCTTTTGGATCTTATTAACTAAAAAGATACGACTTTGCACTATAGTTAGCTCAGCACCAATCAAGAATCCCCAAGGAATTCCAAGAATTCTTATTATACATTTGTTCCAACCCTCCACCCTCTTTTTGAGATTCATTGATATTGAAGCAATTGAACGCACTTCTAACACCTGTTCCACTTTTGGAAGACCTTGCGTTATATCACCAGATCTTGATTTTTCATAGATAAATGTAACTAATGTATCTCCTTTAGAAAGCATTTTCCCATAATGACCACGCACAGTTGCCCCTGGGGTAGCCAAAAAGGGCTTAGCGGATCGTATTATTACAGAGTCAACTTGAACAATTAGAACTTGACCCGATTTTAGATGCGGTCCTTTTTTGGCTATCCGTACATTTTCACAAATAAACTGCCCAAGACTAATGATTGTAGATGACTTTTCACAACAAGTGTAGTGCAAAAAATCCCAATTTAAATCAAATGGATTCAAAATGATGTTCTTGCGCGGATCGGGCTTCACAATTTTCCCATTTTCATCCATTAAAAAATATTGAAGTACTTGAAAAGTCGGTTTCAAATTGTCAAGTTGGAAATAGTTAGTTACCAAGATCTGATTAGAAGTTATTAAATGTGAAAATGAATAAAAATTCGCAATTTGAAGGCCTGTTCCTAAAGGACCCAACAATTTCCTAGTTGAAATTGGGGGGTCCTTGTGACTGAATTCTTTTATCACATCAGGAGACTTTACATCGTTGAATGGACCTAGTCGCGAACAAGAACAATTGGATGCTGACAAAATTATCAAAGATTGGCATTCCTTATTTTGATTCAACAACGTATGGATAGTTCCTTGATGTTGGGTAAGGGATTCTCGAATCCTTGCTCTGGAATAGGAATAAATGGAAGAAAAGGGGTTGATCCTGGTGCAATCTGATTCACTCTCGGAGATCAACCCTGAACCCGATAGATCAGTCCTTTTGATAGTATACGAAATAGGCGATTTTGCTAAGTCGATTCTTAGAAAATCTTGAATCAAACCATTTATCCTTATTTCAACAAAGGAAGCACGGGCCTCGTCGCTAGAAGAACTTTTTTTGTCTTGGTCCCAATTCAATACTAAACAAGTCCGAACTAATTGAATACCTGTCTCCGAACTTGCCCGAATTAGCGTGCCGTTTCCATAAAAGATATAATTGACAATGTGAAGTTGTACATTATCCCTTTCTTGCAGTATATCCGGGGGTAAAAGTCTTACTAAATTTATCCCATCCGTTATTTCATATGTGATTACAGGTCGAACTAAAACAAAATAGTTTCTCTTGTTAAGTGTGAGCCGTTGGATATAGAGCCATTTTTTGTTTTCCTTGGAATTTCTCTTTCCTGTTCTTGGTGGTATCAAAACGCCACTATGTTGGGAGATCCTTGCTGTCTTTCCAGGAAAATGGATCTCTCCAGAAAAGATTCGAAGTTCAATTCTTTTTTTTTTTCTCTCCACTCGGACTAACCCGCCTACTCGGCTTCTTGTCTTTAAAGTGATTGGTGTATCTCCTCTAATAATACTATTGTTTCGTACCAGTATCAAAGAAGATTCGGGTAAGAGATGCACTTCCTCGGGAATAAAAAAAAATCGATCGACTTTTATTGGGTCTTTTGGCTTTAATTCCGTGACTCCCCCATACTCAATGAAATCCTCTTTTTTAACGATTGACTGCATTTCGATTGTTTCATATTTAGTAATTCCCGAGTGCTTTCTTCTATATTGCGGATCATCGAAATATGCAAGAATACTGTTTTTACGGAAAATCCCATTGCTCGGTATTTCAATTGAGATCCCCAAAGAGGGTGTTAGTTCATTCTCGCGTTCTTGAATCGCTTGGAGTGGGATGATGAATCTATTCCTTCGCCGCTTTGCCAATAAATCAGAATTCTCGTCGAGAATGGCCGTATATCTGAGATTACAAAGACCCGTACATATGATTCGATTCCGTTCTGAAGAATTAGGAATCCCACCCTCCCTTTTACCAGAACACTCCAACCTAAAGAATTTTGGTCTCGCTTGATTAGTAGTTCCTGAGTGGTTAGAAATAGATCTTCGTTTGCCAGAAAGAGAATGGGCGTTCATTTGATCTTGATCCTTGTGAATCGAAAGGGAGACGACCCTGGATCTCCAGGGTTCCCCTAATAATATCCATAAATGACTTGTTTTTGGTAAGAGATGAACATTCCCATATGTAAATTCCGATGCATGATATACATCGGTATTCCAATGCATTTCGCCCTCTGAATCAGAATAAATATGTTTTCGAACCTTCTCTTTAACACTCAAAGTGGCTGTTCCTGCGCGCATCTCAGCAATTACTTGCTCTGATTCTACATATTGATCATTTTGAACTAAAAGAAAACTTTTGGATGGAATACGCACATTGTGTATAATATCTTCACTCTCAATAGTTACATATACGTCTATTGAACATAGAAAAGCAGGATGTCCATGACGTGTACGTGTCGGATGAACCAAATCCTCGTTGAATTTTATTTTTCCATTAGAA